AACTTCTCTCATTCAAATCATTCAAATATTTTTGACATAGAAATGAAATCTAAAAAATAGATGGAAATAAATTGCGTCCAATAGGATTTGAACCTATACAAAAGGTTTAGAAGACCTCTGTCCTATCCATTAGACAATGGACGCTTTTCATTCCGACTTTTTTATTTCTAATTTTTTGCCTTTCCTATCTTGATATGATATCCTGCTCGTAAAAAAATTTTTGGATTGTATGTGAAAGAATTTCGGGAATAAAAAAGAGGTGTATTTACATTTATTCACATTAATGATATATGCGTTATTATAATAATAAATATATAGCTCTAGCGGGTAGCGGGAATCGAACCCGCATCGTTAGCTTGGAAGGCTAGGGGTTATAGTCGACGTCAATTCATCATTTAAAATTTGAACGTCTCTAATTCAAAACCGAACATGAAACTTTGGTTTCATTCGGCTCCTTTATGGAAGATCGAGTCCCAGATCTAAGTCGTAAACGTAATACAAATAAAAAAATTAGAACCATAACATCTATGTCAGCTTTTCTGCCTGAATGCATCCAAAACAACTCGCTTTTTAGATGATCCCTCTAGAAGAGTGGAATTATAACAAATCCTTCTAGTTACTTCGTTCTTTATTTCTACTTGTGCGAATCCTGAGGAAAATAATTGTGTTTCCACCGAGCTGAAACAATATATAGATGGCTTTAGTAAACCAAAGTCATCGTTTAATTTTTATAGCTATTTTGCTCCAATCTCCCCTCTAAAAAAAAATTGAAGATCTAGTTACGATTAGAAAAATACTTTGTGTATCTCCCTCCATGGATTCTTTACTCATACTCATTCAATTGGAAGTCTTTATCCAATTCAAAAAAAAATTATGCTTCGCGATTCCATAATCCAATTTTGGGAATTTAGAATATTTATAATTGACCTTTGGATACAAATCACGAGAATGTATATTCTTCCTCAAATCGTTTATCGAGAGGTAAAGGATGAAATCCTTTCTAAGAAATAAAGTTTTTAATCGGAACGGAATATGAATAAAACCGAAAGACCCCTTAACAATTTCAGTTGTTAATAGAACGAATCACACTTTTACCACTAAACTATACCCGCTACAATGTGATTATTGTATATGAATGGATCATTTGTCGAACAAGATCATCGTACGTAATCAAGATAGGATCGGAACAAAATAATGAAATTAGAATGTTGACGTTTTTTTCGGGGAGAACTTGATGAGATAGGCAAAGGAAAGCCTATTGAAATAACAAGTTCTATCTTGGGTGAGTTATTTAGTGACAGGTGTGGTCCGAAAGAACCATTGAAGTCAGAACATAAAAAGAAATTGTGTAAGAATCCACAGCTCTATTTTATTCTTTTTTAGATTCTAAATCGAGAAAAGAAAAGTTGGAAAATAACATGAATAATAAGAAATGGCACTTATATCCTATATCGCCTATATCATAGGAATAAAAAAAAATCTATATTGTTGTTGATGCAATGTATTTTTGTTTTCAAATCAGATGAATAATTTCATGTATGATTCATTGGAACAAAACAATAAACGGCCTGGTCAGTACCTATCCAGGCCGGGGAATAAAAGAAGCTTCCATACGAAATCGAAAAAAAGGGGTATTCTTTATTTAATTTACTTTATTTTTTGCGGGTATTCCCGTTATCTAAATGTAATTTAATTGCTGAAAAACTTAAAAAATTTGTATCTTTTGTAGTGGTATCTATAATTGATTCTATAGTCTAGAATAAAGAAAGAAAAAGAAAGATTTTTTCTTTACTTCATGTGTATTTCTTTACTTCATGTGTAACATAGTAATTATCCTTTGTTTAATTGGGAGAGATGGCTGAGTGGACTAAAGCGTCGGATTGCTAATCCGTTGTACGAGTTATTCGTACCGAGGGTTCGAATCCCTCTCTTTCCGTTTATCTTTATTCTGATGACTTGAGATTTTATTTCGAATTTGAAATAAAATCTCAAGCACTTTTCTATCATAGCATAGTTAGATATCTAGAATAGATAAAATCATAATAAAATTCAGAAATCAAGCAAGAAAAAATCCCTTATTTTTTTATTCCTCACGTCCAGGATTACGTCCCGGATCATTAGATAGGAATCCGAAGATGAAGAGAGAAACAAAGAATATCACCACTGTGTAAACGAAGAGTTTGAGAGTAAGCATTACAAAATCTCCAAGATAAGATCATTTTTGGTAAAAAGGGAATAGATTATCCATTTTTATACCACATATTCCATTTTGACACCAAACCAAGAAATAAAGTGGTTTCTCTAAAAGAAAGGAAGTTTCATAAATTCATTTGTAATAAGACTAAGACAAGAAGACTCTTTCGGTATGAAAATTATCTTTTATGCGCACAACACAATTCAATTAGTTTTTTATTGTGGGGACCCTATACCTATATAGTATAGGGTCCTTGTTCACTGGAAGTAGAAGGTTAGAATGAGGAAGTGAGGTGATCTAGATTCATCGCGCTTATCCAAGAATTTCCATGTTTGAATTGAGGGTTCACAATGTAAGACTTATCTGATCTTATCAATTGATTGTTAGAATCTTTTTTTTATTGAAAAAATCTTGAATGTTTTGTTTGTAGGACAGTATTAAAGATTTTATCGAAAACTGACAGCAGCTTGCCAAACAAAGGCTAAGAGAAAAAAGAACAAAGGTATGACTGGCATAACATCTACGATTGGATTGAAAAAAGCATAAGCCTCGGGCAATTTGGCAAAGAAAAAATGACTCGAATGAAGTATAGAATTAAGATAGATACAGATCAAACTAAAGATATTAAGCATAACAAATGTTTTATTCTTGGAGATAATTGTATTTTGATTGAGTTATCGAGATAAGGTAAAAATGAAGAAAGTTCAAATAGACCAAAAAATCCTTCTTTTTCTTTGACTAACCCAATCAAAAATCCTTCTATTCTCAAACGAAAATAGAAGGAATCATATTTTCATACAATATCTTAATTGAATTCTATGTAATGATCAATAAATTCAGTTTTATTTTACAACTACACGTGTCAAATCTTAGTAACAATCTAATGGATTCCATGGATATTTGGGCGGGAATTGACGAACAACCAATACCTATATTAGTGTTTATTAGTGTTGAATAGAAATTTCAATGGGGCGTGGCCAAGTGGTAAGGCAACGGGTTTTGGTCCCGCGACTCGGAGGTTCGAATCCTTCCGTCCCAGAGCCGTCCAATTCATAAAGATTTTTTTGTTCTTTTAAAAATCTTCTCTTTAGTTTAAGAGTGTAATGTTTATTTATTTATTTAATAGTTCTAGTTCCTTGTTTATGATTTATATTATTTATAATGACTCAGAAAAGAATCATATCTTTGACTTTCTTTCTCACAAACCAAATCTGAGTACCGATGACATACAGAATCTATTTGTGATCCTGGATAGGATAGGAATATGGATCAATGTATAATTTCTAATAAAAAAAAAAATAAAATAGGATGTTCAGTGGCATGTCTTGCTCAACTTCATATTGAAGTTAGTTACTTAGAAAAACTTTACGTCCTATATCTATTTATTTTATTTGAATTATCAATCCTGCATTCTGAATCGAAATGTGAAAGCCCCATATTCCTTATTTCTTTTATATTCTTATCTCTAAAGAAATTTATATTCTTATCTCTAAAGAAAATAGGGTACTAATTCTATCTTGATGCTGAATTCTAAACAGTAGGTAGGGGGCTTTGGTACTAATTTAATTGCTGGGATTAAGACTCCCAAAACAAACTTGTTTTGGGTAAAAAAAATATGTATCTGTTTGTCTTTTCACTTATACAAGATTGTCCAGCATACCGTAAGAGGACCTTCCTTTTTTATTTAGGACTCATGAGACCCATAAAATTTGTCAGTAGATGGGAGTTAATCCGCAATGGGTGGTATAAATTTTAATATGGATGTCTGTCTTCCGGATCTTGTTAACAAATTAACAAAAAAGAAAGTTCAATATGTAACAGATGTATTTTTTTTTTTACCTAATTTTTTTGATTTCGCATTGGGTTCTAATTTAGAATTGTAAATCCATGTAACGATTGTATCAGAGGGTTGTTTTATACATTCTATTGACTTTACTTTATTACATCCATTACTTTGTTATCATTTTATTCTTTGTTTTTTTTTTATGTAGCTGGGTGAAATCATTGATGATTCAATTGGAAAATAAATTCAATAAATATATATTATGTTTATGATGATTTGTGTTTCCTTAATCAACGGAACAACTTCGTAAGCATATCTTCGATATAGAAATTGAAAAGATTCAATTCTAACAAAATCCCCTTTTGGATTTGAAACTTTTGTTGAAATTGGAAAAACTATTTCGATCAAAAGTGTATCGCACGGGAATCAATCGTTCATATGATTCTTCGATAGTCAATAAATCACAAAAGGCCTTTTTGAAACGATTAAGGATCAAGTAATGTCTAAACCCAATGATTCAAAACAAAGATAAACGATCCCGGAAGAAGAAAACGCCATTTTCAATTGTCTCCACAATTTGAGCAGAATAAGTAATTAAAAATTTTGATTCTAAACGAGACAAAAAAATTGGTTAGAGACAGCTCAATAAATGAAATGCCATCAGGTTTTTTTTCCTTTGAACTCTTTGAGAATTGTCCAACTTGAGTTATAAATACGAATTATTTTTTCTTTTCGGTTTTTTCGGGAAGGAAGAATAAAAAACGACTAAAATCATTGTCATAGTTTAATTGAATTGGTTTGATGATTTTATGGATCTATTTGCTACTATATATACTATGACTATATATATAAATATAGTATATAAGTAGAGTATAATTATTAAATTTGAATCATTCTTTCTCAAGCCGTACGAGGAAAAAGCCTCCTATACGTTTCTAAGGGAGGAATTGTTCATCTATATCTATCCCAATGAGCTATCTATCGAATCGTTGCAATTGATGTTCGATCCCGAAGAGAAGGAAGAGATCTTCGGAAAGTGGGTTTTTACGATCCAATAAAGAATCAAACTTATTTAAACGTTCTCGCTATTCTATATTTACTTGAAAAGGGAGCTCAACCTACGGGAACCGTTCATTATATTTCAAAGAAGCCAGAGATACTTAAGGAACTTCGCATTAATTACAAAAAATTAAAAAGAAAGAAGGGGTGCCCCTAGTATATATAATAATATATAAATATAGTAAAGTAATATGAGATCATATGGGATAATATAATTCTAAATGTACCTTTATGAATATTGAATAAACTCGAGATTTTATTCTTCCTTATTTCTTTTCTACATTTACACTTTTTTTTATTCTCTTTATATTCTCTATGTAGGTTATCTATGAAGTGCCAATCCAACAAAAGTCCTTATTATGGGATTCTTTGAATTTCTTTTCTCGACGCTCATATTGACAATAGTGTATTGATCAAATATAATTGATCATGGATAAATAGATCTATATTATCCACGACCTATAAGTTTTTCTTTTTTACTTAACTTCATGTAAGTGATGGGTTCTGTGGATTCGATTGACACAACACAAGAAGTCTCTTCTGAATAAAAAAAGGAAAAATAGATTTTTCCTTTTTTTCCGATCGTATCTACACGTCATAATTAAATTTTTGGGTTGCTAACTCAACGGTAGAGTACTCGGCTTTTAAGTGCGGCTAGAATTTTTTACACATTTGGATGAAGCAACGGATTCGTCCATACCATTGGTAGAGTTTGTAAGACCACGACTGATCCTGAGAGGGAATGAATGGAAAAAACAGCATGTCGTATAAACGAATAACTCTAAGATAAGAGTACTTAATCCTTACGGGATCGGTACAAAATCTTGTTTGTATTCTTAGAGTTTTAATTCTTAGAGCGGTACAAAAAAACCAATTCATGCTTGGATCGAGTGAATAAATGGATAGAGCCGAAAAGCTCAAATTATAGGGAAACAAAAAAAGCAACGAGCTTCTGTTCTTAATTCGAATAATTACCCGATCTAATTATACGTTAGAAATATATTAGTCCCTGGTGCGGGAAAAGGTTATTTCATAACCTTAAAAGTGGATTCTCCACTTTTTTTATGAATCCTAACTATTAACTATATCCTTGAGTGGAGACGAATGTGTAGAAGAAACAGTATATTGAGAAACAAAATTTATTCTTAAAGTCAAAAGAGCGATCGGGTTGCAAAAATAAAGGATTTCTAACTATCTCGGTATTTTATTTTATAACGAACAAAACCCAATTGGATGGAAAAAGAGAGAATCCGTTGATTAATCATCTCCAAGGTATCTATTTTTTTTTTACTATATGCCCGGATACCTTGTTTTGGCTGTATCGTACTATGTTTCGTATCATTTGATGGCCCAAGAAATCCCCATCTTTGGTTCAAATCTAATTTTAAATGGAGGAATTACAAGGATATTTAAAGATAAATAGATCTCGAGAACGAGACTTCCTATATCCACTTCTCTTTCAGGAATACATTTATGCACTTGCTCATGATCATGGGTTAAATAAATCGATTCCTTATGAGCCTATGGAAAATTTAGGTTATGCCAATAAATATAGTTTACTAATTGTTAAACGTTTAATTACTCAAATGTATCAACAGAAGCATTTGATTTTTTTGGCTAATGATTCGAATCAAAATCAATTAGTTGGGTATAATAAAATTTTTGATTCTCAAATGATATCAGAGGGGTTTGCAGTCATTGTGGAAATTCCATTCTCACTGCGATTAGTATCTTCCCTAGAAGGTAAAAAAGAAATAGTCAAATCTATTAATTTACGATCAATTCATTCCATATTTCCTTTTTTAGAGGATAAATTATCACATTTAAATCATGTATTAGATATCCTAATACCCCATCCTATCCATCTGGAACTATTGGTTCAAATCCTTCGTTGTTGGATACAAGATGTCCCCTTTTTGCACTTATTGAGACTCTTTCTCTACGAGTATCATCATTGGAATATTCTTATTACTCAAAAAAATCAAATGAATTTCTTTTTTTCAAAAGAGAATCAAAGATTTTTTCTGTTCCTATATAATTTTCATGTATATGAGTCGGAATCCATATTCGTTTTTCTGCGTAAACAATCTTCTCATTTACGATCAACATCCTCTAGAGCTTTTCTTGATCGAACACATTTTTTTGGAAAAATAGAACATTTTTTAGTGGTTTTTCGTAATGATTTTAATACCATCCTTTGGTTGTTCAAGGATATTTTCATCCATTATTTCAGATATCAAGGAAAATCAATTCTGTCTTCAAAAGGAACTCCTCTTCTGATGAAGAAATGGAAATATTACCTTGTAAATTTATGGGAATGTCATTTTTTTTTTGGTCTCAACCGAATAGGATTCATATAAATCAATTATCCAATCATTTTATAGATTTTCTGGGCTATTTTTCAACTGTACGACCAAATCCTTCAGTGGTAAGGAGTCAAATGTTAGAAAATTCATTTATTATA